GGGCTTTCCTATGGTAGTCCCGCTGCGGCCTCTGACCGTCCGCCCCGTCTCATCTTGATTTGGCTATACTTGTATGTAGCCAGCCATGTTAGCTCCACATGAGAGCCTTTTTCTAAAGGCTAAAAAGGCTCTCATCAGTCAGCTCGGCCCCTCTCCTATTCAGCCTTGCCGCCTATTAAGAGAATAGGTCCCGTTCAAGCGGCCCGCCTTGATTCATCTATACCAGCTGCCACGCACGACCCAATAGGAACGATTTCAGCGCCCCTCTCTAGATAAGAAGCAGAACGCACCATTACCTACAGCCCTTTCCTCTGCCGGGGGCTTCCACGAAATGAAAAGGGGCGGCATCGTCGTATGCTCGACATTTGTTGCCCTGGTTTATATCCCGGAGTACTCCTATGGCCGATCTGTCACCCAACCTAGCAAGCGGAGGCTAGAACGGAGCGAGCAAGAGAGCAAAAAAGCGGAGGCGAGAAAGCAAGCGGAGGGGAGACCCGACCCGGAGCGAGCAAGCAAGCGGAGGCTGCTCGAATAGAAAGCCTACGCGAGCAAGCTACGGCGAGAAAAGAAAGCCGGAGCGAGCCAGCGAGAAAACGGAGAAAGCGCGCTAGCGCGCTCCGGCTTTCGAGCCTCCGCTTGCTAGAATAGAAAGCCGGAGCAGCAAGCAAGCGAACTCTATCGAGCCTACGCGCGCTAGCAACAAAAGACGAGGCGCGCGTAGGCGTGAGAGCCGTAGCAGTAGCTTGCTCTTTCTCGCCTAGCAAGCGGAGGCGAGAAAGCCGGAGCAGCAAGCGGAGGCTAGACCGGAGCGAGCAAGAGAGCAAGCAGAGGTCCGAAAGGACCCGAAGCGCGCCAAAGAGCAAGCGGAGGGTCCGAAGGAGAGCGCGCGTCTGCGCTCTACCTTTTCTCGAGAGCGTCTGCGCCCAGCAAGCAGAGGTCCGAAAGGACCCGAAGCGCGCCAAAGAGCAAGCGGAGGGTCCGAAGGAGAGCGCGCTAGCGCGCTTTCTCCGTTTTCTCGTTCGGTAGCAAGCAAGCGGAGGGGAGGAACGAGACCCGGAGCGCGCTAGCGCGCGGAGGCTTGAAAGCCGGAGCTTGCCCTCTTGCTCGCGTAGGGTCGTTCCGGACCCCCGCTTGCTGGCTCTCACGCCTACGCGCTTTTGTCGCTAGCGCGCTCTACGTTTTCTCGCTTGCTTTCTCGAGAGCGTCCTAGCTTGTCTTTCCGTTTTCTCGCTAGCGCGCTTGTATAGAGTCCGCTTTGCTAGCTAGCGCGCTTTCCGTTTTCGAGCTTGGCCCCGTCCCGTTTGGAGAATGACCCCTTATGCACGGCTTAGTCAATTATTCTCGCAGTTCAGAGTGGATTCAGACCGCCACCTCTCTGAAAGCATGGTTCTTGCCTTCCTCTCTCCTCCCTCCTTGGAGCTCGTCCATTCGTCGGGTGATCCCTTGCTCTCACGTTCGAGTGTTTGCTCGTCGTTTAGGCCGGTGAGTGAGATTTCTGCTCATTGCAGTCACCTCCGGGGTTCTTCGCACCTGGATAGTACCAGGACCCTTGTGCCCCGGCCCTTGATCAGATAAAGCTGCCCGCCCGAAGCGCGCCCTATGACCCACAACTCAAAATGAGCCTTGCGACGAGACGCGGACATTCCCCATGCTGCGGTTCCCTCCGGTCCGTTCCCGGGTTGGGTTAGAGGAAGATCCGAGCGATTGCCTTCGCGGATCCAAACGCGCTCACAAGGCGCACAATAAGAATAAGACCAATAGAGACTTCATAAGAGACCATTTGAGCTGCAGATCGTAATGCTCCTAAAAAGGCATATTTCGAATATAGAGGAGTGATAGTTCCCAACAATCAACGAGTTGATCATACCCTTCTATGAACCGTACGAGCACGTCCTCTGTCACCCCCCCACCGCGCTTACGGCTCTATACCCCAACCAACTTTCTCTGACGCCCAGCCCTCCCTTTCTATTCCTCGGTAAACGGTTCCTTTTCATTCATTCATTGATTGATTCAAGGTAGCAAGCGTAGGGGAGACCGTAGGCTTGCTATATGGCAAGCGGAGGCGAGAAAGAGCAAGCGGAGGGGAGACCGTAGGCTTGCTATATGGCAAGCGGAGGGTCCGAAGGACGGAGCGAGCAAGCAAGCGAGAAAAGGTAGTATTCGCGCGCTAGCGAACGAGAAAAGGTAGAGCGCAGACGCTCTCGAGAAAAGGTAGAGCGCAGACGCGAACGAGAAAACTACGCGCGCACTAGCGCGCGGAGGCTTGAGAGCCAGCAAGCGGAGGTCCGAAAGGACCCGAAGCGCGCCAAAGAGCAAGCGGAGGGTCCGAAGGAGAGCGCGCTAGTGCGCGCGTATAGAGTCCGCATTGCTTGCTGCTCCGGCTTTCGAGCCAGCAAGCGTAGGTGCTGAAAGCCGGAGCGCGCCAAAGAGCAAGCGTAGGGTCCGAAGGACGAAGCGCGCCAAAGAGCAAGCTCCGGGTCCGAAGGAGAGCGCGCGTCTGCGCTTTCTCCGTTTTCTCGCTTGCTGCTACGGCTTGAGAGCCAGCAAGCGGAGGCTCGAAAGCCTCCGCGCGCTAGTGCGCGCGTAGTTTTCTCGCTTCGGGTCCTTTCGGACCTCCGCTTGCTGCTCCGGCTTTCTCGCCTACGCTTGCTTTCTCGCTAGCGCGCTTGTATAGAGTCCGCTTTGCTAGCTAGCGCGCTTTCCGTTTTCGAGCTTGCTTCGCATAGGCTACACACGGTGCGGTACACTGAACACCAAGCCAATCTCGATTCAAGTCAATACACGGAACTCGATCAATCCACGAAGGTCTGGCACTTTTCTACCCTCTGCTAGCAGCTTTATTCTCTTATTTCATTTCTTTTTTCAAGAATGCAATCTAGATGAAACTTAGATAAAAATGACCTGATGGACAGGGCATAGCTCACTCACTGAACACTTTTTTCTATATCTTGCACAGTGAGCAGTTCGTGTGCTTTCGTGCTTGGTTCTCTTCTTGTCGTATCAGGTTCATCTGGGGAGACATCAGAAAGGGAATCTGCTTTCCTTTCAACTACCTAGCAAGCTCCGGCTAGAACGGAGCGAGCAAGAGAGCAAGCGTAGGGGAGCTCGAAAACGGAGAGCGCGCTAGCGCGCGTAGGCTTTCGAGCCGTAGCTTGCCATATAGCAAGCCTACGGTCCTTTCGGACCTCCGCTTGCTCTCTTGCTCGCTCCGGGTCCTTTCGGACCTCCGCTTGCTCTCTTGCTCGCTCCGGGTCCTTTCGGACCTCCGCTTGCTCTCTTGCTCGCTCCGGGTCCTTTCGGACCTCCGCTTGCTCTCTTGCTCGCTCCGGGTCCTTTCGGACCTCCGCTTGCTCTCTTGCTCGCTCCGGGTCCTTTCGGACCTCCGCTTGCTCTCTTGCTCGCTCCGGGTCCTTTCGGACCTCCGCTTGCTCTCTTGCTCGCTCCGGGTCCTTTCGGACCTCCGCTTGCTCTCTTGCTCGCTCCGGGTCCTTTCGGACCTCCGCTTGCTCTCTTGCTCGCTCCGGGTCCTTTCGGACCTCCGCTTGCTCTCTTGCTCGCTCCGGGTCCTTTCGGACCTCCGCTTGCTCTCTTGCTCGCTCCGGGTCCTTTCGGACCTCCGCTTGCTCTCTTGCTCGCTCCGGGTCCTTTCGGACCTCCGCTTGCTCTCTTGCTCGCTCCGGGTCCTTTCGGACCTCCGCTTGCTCTCTTGCTCGCTCCGGGTCCTTTCGGACCTCCGCTTGCTCTCTTGCTCGCTCCGGGTCCTTTCGGACCTCCGCTTGCTCTCTTGCTCGCTCCGGGTCCTTTCGGACCTCCGCTTGCTGGCTCGAAAACTACAATGACGCTAGCTAGCTTTCCGTTTTCTCGCTCCCTCGGGTGGAAATGCCCGGCATATAATTGTTGAACATCTGACTCGACAACATACATATAGGATTTCTCAGATGAAACTGCCGCTTCAAAGGAAGAATCATTCCCCCTCTCCTCTATGGATCGCTTTCTTCTTCACACCTCTACGAAAAGCCCTTTCCTTGTGCGCTGTCGAATCAAAGAAAGAATAGCGTAGTACAGATCGTCTCATGATTGGTTTGAAAAGGAAGATAGGACTTGCAGTCTATTCAACTCAGTGAGTACCAGGGCTCATCTCCTTGGGTATCTATGTTCGGTAGCTCGTTTCACTTTTTGGGCTATACGATGGCTTTACTTCTTAATCAAAGTGTTGCCCGGACGTCTGGACATGGGAGACTGATCAAGTTGTAGGATTGGGTATCCGTGCAATGGCAATGCTTTGGTCTGAAGGTCTCTCACTGGAAGGATCGAAAGGCATACGACAAAATGGTGGGGCAGATAGATCAAGCGAGAAAACGGAAAGCTAGCTAGCGAGAAAACGGAAATACAAGCGCGCTAGCGAACGAGAAAACGTAGTATTCGCGCAGACGCTCTCGAGAAAACGGAGAGCGCAGACGCTCTCGAGAAAACGGAGAGCGCAGACGCGAACGAAGCGGACTCTATACGCGCGCACTAGCGCGCGGAGGCTTGAGAGCCAGCGAGAAAACGGAGCGCGCACTAGCGCGCTCTTTCGAGCCTCCGCTTGCTCTTTGGCGCGCTTCGGGTCCTTTCGGACCGGAGCTTGCTCTTTGGCGCGCTTCGCTTCCAGCGCCTACGCTTGCTCTTTGGCGCGCTTCGCTTCCAGCGCCTACGCTTGCTCTTTGGCGCGCTTCGTCCTTCGGACCCTACGCTTGCTGGGGAGGAACGACCCTACGCGAGCAAGAGAGCAAGCGGAGGTCCGGAACGACCCTACGCGAGCAAGAGAGCAAGCGGAGGTCCGGAACGACCCTACGCGAGCAAGAGAGCAAGCGGAGGCTCGAAAGCCGGAGCGCGCTAGTGCGCGCGTATAGAGTCCGCATTGCTTGCTGCTCCGGCTTTCGAGCCAGCAAGCGTAGGCGCTGGAAGCGAAGCGCGCCAAAGAGCAAGCTACGGCTCGAAAGAGCGCGCTAGTGCGCGCTCCGTTTTCTCGCTTGCTGCTCTCCTTCGGACCCTCCGCTTGCTCTTTGGCGCGCTTCGGGTCCTTTCGGACCGGAGCTTGCTGCTCCGGCTTTCTCGCCTACGCTTGCTAGGCGAGAAAGAGCAAGCTACTGCTACGGCTCTCACGCCTACGCGCGCCTCGTCTTTTGTTGCTAGCGCGCGTAGGCTCGAAGAGTTCGCTTGCTTTCGAGCCTACTTTATTCTATTCTTTTTTTTGCTCTCTTGCTCGCGTAGGGCTTCCAGCGCCAGCAAGCGGAGGTCCGGAAGGACCCGGAGCGAGCAAGAGAGCAAGCAGAGGCGAGAATCGAAAGCCGGAGCAGCAAGCGGAGGCTAGACCGGAGCGAGCAAGAGAGCAAGCAGAGGTCCGAAAGGACCCGAAGCGCGCCAAAGAGCAAGCGGAGGCTCGAAAGAGCGCGCGTCTGCGCTCTCCGTTTTCTCGTTCGCGTCGTCTTTTGTTGCTAGCGCGCGTAGGCTCGATAGAGTTCGCTTGCTCCCCTACGCTTGCCATATAGCAAGCCTACGGTCTCCCCTCCGCTTGCTTTCTCGCCTCCGCCTACGCTTGCTTTCTCTATTATAAAAATGGACTTCTTTTTCACAGCCTATATGCGTATGCGTAAAACGAGAGTCCTTACTTATCTTTCTCTTGCCCTGACATAATTCGGGGCTATCGCTTCCGTTCTGTTCTCTCTCTCTACCTCTTCTTTTTGACCTAACTTCAAAATCTTTTATGCCCGGCCAGATAGCATACATCAAGAACCCCTCCGAAGTGCATTTTTCAGATCCGCTCCCCGAGTCAGACGAAAGAGGGGGAAAGGAGCAAGCGTAGGCTAGACCGGAGCGAGCAAGAAAGCGGCGAGAAAGAGCAAGCGGAGGCTCGAAAGCCTACGCGCGCTAGCGCGCTCTACCTTTTCTCGCTTGCTCTTTCGAGCCCTAGCTTGCTTTCTTGCTCGCTCCGGTCTCCCCTCCGCTTGCTGACTGAATGAGGAAGAGCTCCTTCTTTGGTCTCATTTTACCACCATCTGAAATGCGCGAAACTTCGATTGGTGGAAGCCAGTCCATGAAGATTCTCCCTTTTCTTACGTGCAATTCCCCTCTTTCGGTAAGCATCCAGTATCTCAGCAGATGAACATTTCTCTAAGCTTATCCTGTAGCTTATACGTCGTTTGAAAGCTGCTTCAAGGATCCAACGAATAGCTAAGGTTTGTTGACGATCCCTGGCTACAATCCCAGGGACATCATAAATAGTACCGGCTACTCCTACTTTTTCCACTTCGCATATGGGCTTTATATTCTCTACGGCGTCAACCATAAGTTTGATTACATCGCCTTCAGTTCGAGCTGGGCGATGAAAAGTTTGATAAACAATAGCACGAACTCTCGTTCTTTTACCTTCTTTCATGCGAAAGTTGACCAACTTCTTGATCAATTGTTTTTGCTCACCATCCAAGCCCCCCATATAGCTGAGAATTTCCGAGCAATTGGAAGCCGCTTTCGCTGACGAGGCCGAACAATTTCTATTACGCATTCGTTACTGTCCATCTTTTTGAGCCAACTCCCCTGTCTCGCACACCTCTGCACATAACCGTCAGGTGTGATCAGTCTCATCCGTGTAATAATGTGGAATTCCTTTTCCAAATCGTCCCAGAATGGGCGTTATGGCAAAGAACAAGAAAAAAACACCAGTTACTATTTGATGAATGACTAAACAAAGACCAGCTAACGAACCGAACGCCCAAAATGGCATAACCAAATGATTGTTTAGCCAATGATGGATTTCGCGCCACGGAATGAATCAAAGAACTGAAGACGTTTCCAATACCGACAGCAGCTCCCGCTGAAGCAATTGTAGCAGCTCCGGCACCCATTGATTTTGCACCTTCTAACATCAAAACTTTAGAATTATCGTCACGGGAGTGGTAACCCATTTTGGCGACGGAATTCCTCGTCTATAAAATGAGAAATCAATTTATTGTATGTGGGCGAGGCCCGACCGTGGAGTCTAATGCTAGTACAAAAAGAGGAAAGTATATTATTCATCTCTTCGCGTTCCGAAGGGGATTGCAGATTTTGAAATTCGACTTCCCCCTCTAACAATTCGAAAGCCTCTTTGCGAATGTCTTCATATGGAGAGAGCTCCATAATCCGTTGTATATTTTCTTCTGAGACCATAAATGAAAAGAGCCGGTCTTGCAAGAAGGCCTTCTTTTCCAAGATTATGATTTCCTTAGACTCCATGTCCAAAGCAGACAGCAGGTGATCAACAGTGATTGCTTGATCAAAATGCTGCCTTACTATGGCTTCATACTCGCCGGGCCGAGTTTGGGGCGGAATGCTGTAGTAATTCCCATTTTCTAGAGTTCTAATCTTATTAAAAATACTGTGTTCGTAAGCATAAACATTTCGAAATGTATTTAGAGATTCAGAACTCGAGGAAGACTCTAAAGGGGGAAGACTGTTTTCTCCCCCACTTGAGTCCGAAGAGACCCACAAAACCAAAGAAATTCCTAGAAAAGGACAAATCATCCCGGAAAAAATGAAAGAGCGAAAGAGAAAAGCGAAAAAATAGAAAAGAAAATGGATTAGCAAGCTCGAAAACGGAAAGCGCGCTAGCTAGCAAAGCGGACTCTATACAAGCGCGCTGGCGAGAAAGCGAGAAAACGGAGAAAGCGCGCTAGCGAACGAGAAAACGGAGAGCGCAGACGCGCGCGTAGGCTTTCTATTAGAGCCGGAGCTTGCTCTCTTGCTCGCGTAGGGTCCTTCCTCCCCAGCAAGCGGAGGCGAGAAAGCCAGAGCGAGCAAGAGAGCAAGCGGAGGCTCGAAAGAGCGCGCTAGTGCGCGCGTATAGAGTCCGCATTGCTTGCTGCTCCGGCTTTCTCTTCGAGCCGTAGCTTGCTCTTTGGCGCGCTTCGGGTCCTTTCGGACCTCCGCTTGCTGGGCGCAGACGCTCTCGAGAAAAGGTAGAGCGCACTAGCGACAAAAGCGCGGAGGCTTGAGAGCCTGCGAGAAAAGGTAGTATGCGCGCACTTCAGAAGTTCAAAAGACCCTTCCTGAGCGCGCGGCGTTTATAAGAGCGCAGACGCGCGCGTAGGCTTTCTCGCCGTAGCTTGCTCTTTGGCGCGCTTCGGGTCCTTTCGGACCTCTGCTTGCTCTCTTGCTCGCTCCGGTCTAGCCTCCGCTTGCTGCTCCGGCTTTCGATTCTCGCCTCTGCTTGCTCTCTTGCTCGCTCTCCTTCGGACCCTCTGCTTGCTCTCTTGCTCGCGTAGGTCTAGCCGGAGCAGCAAGCAAGCGGAGGGGAGGAGATAAAGGACCCTACGCGCGCGTCTTGTTGTTTTGTTGCTAGCGCGCTCCGGCTTTCAAGCCTCCGCTTGCTCTTTGGCGCGCTTCGCTTCCAGCGCCTTCGCTTGCTCTCTGGCGCGCGTAGGGTCGGTCGTTCCGGACCTCCCCTTCACTTGAAGGTCCGGAAGGACCGTAGGCTTGCTCTCTGGCAAGCGTAGGCTTGAGATAGAAAGCCTACGCGCGCGTCTTGTTGTTTTGTTGCTAGCGCGCTCCGGCTTGAGAGCCTCCGCTTGCTGTGGAGGATTGAGAGCAAGCAAGCTACGGCTTTCGATAGAAAGCCTACGCGCGCGTCTTCTTGTTTTCTACCTTTGCTAGCGCGTGTAGGGTCTCCCCTTCGCTTGCTCTTTGGCTCGCTGCGGGTCGGTCGTTCCTCTCCGGACCTTCGCTTGCTCCCCGGAGCTTGCGGCGGCTCGAAAGCCGGAAAGCTAGCGCGCTTGTATAGAGTCCGCATCGCTTTCTCCGTTTTCTCGCTTGCTTGTAGTTTTCGAGCCTACTTTTTTTGCTCTCTTGCTCGCGTACTCTTCGAGCCTCCGCTTGCTGGAGCGAACTCTTTGAAGATACCGATGGATAAGTTTCTGAAGTTTTTCATACGATCACCGGTTTTTGGACTGACCAACGCGAAGAAGAAAGTGAAATAGGAGCTGAAGAAATTGATGGCGTCACTCGTAGTGGTCGAATATACACCTCTCCCGCCTTAGACAAAGATAAAACAGTTGATGAGACCGCGAACAAAGTTGGTTATCCCGATGTGCAAGAAGAAAGAGAAGAGCGTATGAAGAAGATTGGACCTTCCCCTGCAGATACTTTGCGCCAACTTCAGAAGACCAACGCGAATGTCTCCATATGGAAATTGCTAGAACTCTCATTCGAGCATCGTCAAGCTCTGATAGATGCTCTTTTGGATGCTGAAGTCCCTGTGGGGCTCAAAATCTTACTTGCTCGTGCCTAGAAGTTCAGTCACGTGACTAGTCAGTCAGCGGGCGGTGGAGCAATGAATTGAATTTCTGCACATCCTGGAATTGCCCCCATCGACGGTCGCGCCCGAGAAGGCTGGTTTGAACATTCATGCTGGAGTTCCCAGGGAAATGGCGGGATAGGTGCTGAACTGGAAGTAGCAGCAACTGAAATTCAATCGAAAACATCACAGGGCCTTTTGAACTGACCCCCTTCTTCTCAACCTCTATGGCTTACTGCCTCTTCCCACGGAGCTCCTCGAGTAGAGTTGCCTATACACGAGTTCGAGCCATCAACATCAAGGCGAAGAACGAAGGCACCGCTTTTTATCCGTACCCGCCCTAAGCCTATTTATTCTCCCATAGTTCCGAAGCGATCCGCCTTGGGATTCCGAAAGGATAGATGATCTTGTTCTGCATGAACCTGATCACCGTTTCAGCTTTCACCTCTTTAAGCGAAACCACTTCTGCCCATCTAGAAAAGTAATCGGTAGCTGCCAAGATGAATCGATGTCCTCTTGATGATGGGGGTGGATAGGTTTCCTTTTCCTTCTTTAGTTGACTTGAATGTGATTAGCATTAATCCGAATACTTCAGTCTCTGTGCAGGCACAAGGTATGTCATGGGAGACCATCACTGCCAATCATCTCTTTAATGATTTGGTGGGTTCTGGTGTCCTGAGGTTCCCAATC